CCTTTCTTGATTATAATTGGAACCCCCCTTTCTACGGATCCATCTCACATCAATAACTCGGCCCCTTCCACCTATAGGTAGTCTTAGCGAAGTTTCTTTTGAAGTGGATACCTGAATGCCAAGTATAGCTCGTAATAATCTATCCTCTGGGGCATATGATGATTCATTCGCTGTCTGAGGTGTTAATTTACCTACTAAGATATCACCTGTTTCTATCCAAGATCCCAGCATAACAATTCCATTTCTGTCTAAATTTCGGAGTAAATGAGCCTCTAAATGCGGAATCTCCTTAGTTATTCTTTCAGGACCTTGGCTTGTTACATGAGTCTGAATTTCATATTTCCGGATGTGAAAAGAAGTATAAATATCTTCATAAATCAGACGTTCACTAATTAGTACTGCGTCTTCAAAATTGTAACCTTCCCATGGCATATAAGCTACTAATACATTTTTTCCTAAAGCGAGTTCCCCACCAGCTGTGGCCGCACCACCCGCTAGAATTTGTCCCTTTTTAATATATTTACCCCGCCGAACCTGAGTTTTTTGATGCATAAAAGTATTCTTGTTGGAACGTTGATACATAACTAATGGAATGCTTAGAGTATCCCCATTACTTGAGAAAACGATCTTGTGAGTATCAGTATAAATGATTTTTCCCTTGTGTTCGGCTATAGCTGAAATACCCGAATCTAGAGCCGTTTGGCCTTCCAACCCAGTTCCAACAATGCACTTTTCGGAACGAGAAAGGGGAACTGCTTGGCGCTGCATATTAGAACTCATTAAAGCTCGATTCGCATCATTATGCTCGATAAAAGGAATGAGGGAAGCTCCAATAGAAAAATATTGGAAAGGAAAAATGCTTCTAAGATGAATCTCTTCCCATGCAATAGTCAGGAATTCTTGACGATATCGAGCCGGAACAACCTGTTGTTCTTGAATACCCCGATTCAAGGCCAAAGAATTTCCTGCTGCTACCATATAATATTCATCTCTATTTGGTGATAAATAAACCATCTGTGCCTCTTTTGATCTCTCAGATAATTCATAAAAAGGACTCTCTATAGATCCCCAATAACCAACCTTAACATGAGTAGCTAATGATCCAATAAGTCCAACATTGATTCCTTCGGACGTGTCAATTGGGCAAATACGTCCATAGTGACTCGGGTGAATATCTCGTATCCGAAAACTAGCAGTTCGCCCCGTCAATCCCCCAGGACCCAAATAACTCCATTTTCGCCCATGAACAATTTGTGTCAACGGATTAGTTCGATCCAAAACTTGAGATAAAGGGTGTAGGCCAAAAAACGATTCATAAGTAGTTGTTAATGAAGTTGAAGTTACCAAATTTTGAGGAGTCGGTATCAATTTATGCCTGATTGCTCCACATATAGTTCCTCGAACCGCATTTTCTAAACGAACAAGAGCCAATCCGAATTGATCCTGTAATAGATCTGCGACAGAACGAATACGTTTATTTTTCAAGTGATTCATATCGTCAAGTATACCCATTCCAAATTTCATTTCAATCAAATGATCCACAGCAGCCAATAGATCTTGTGGTAACAAAAATGTATTGTTTTGGGGTATATCAAGATTCAGTCTCCGGTTTATATTTCGTCGACCAATCTTTCCTAATTCACATCTTTGGTAAAAAAATTTCTTTTGTAATTCCTTGCATAAGGACTCAGAAAATACCGGATCTCCCCCTACCCCTACACAAGCAAATTGTTGATAAAACTCCAGAATAGCATTTTCTTTTGACCCAATCTTTTTTTTCTCTTTTTCATTCGGGAAAGACAAGAAAATCTCAGGGTAACAAACATTATCTAGAATTTCTCTTATATTCGAACCCATAGCTGATGATAGAACTAGAATAGATATTTTTTGTTTTCTACTTACACGGGCCCATATCCTTGCTTTTCTGTCAATTTCTAATTCTGACCTTCCCCCCCAATCCGATATTATAGTACTGGTATAGACAGAAATTCCGTTATGTTCCAATTCTGAACGGTAGTAAATACCAGGACTTTGCAATATTTGGTTGATCACAATTCGGTATATTCCATTTACTATAGAGGTTCCAAAAGAATTCATTATAGGGATGTTCCCAATAAAAACTGTTTGTTCTTGCATATTTCTATCGGTTTTCCAAATTAAGACCGCGGGTACATATAATTCAGAAGAATATGTGAGTGATTCATATACAGCATCTCTTTCTTTTATCAAGGGCTCTACCAATTGATATGTTTCCACAAATAAATTAAATTCAATTTCTTGATCTCTATCTTCAATTTTTGGAAACTTATGAAATTCTTCCGCCAAGCCCTGATTAATGAACCTAAAAAATCCCTCAAATTGTATCTGACTAAATCCAGGTATTGTGGACATTCCTTCATTTCCATTCTGGAGCATCTTAATCTGAAGTTTCCTCTTTATTGAAAAAATCCCATTATTGGCTTAGCTCACTATTCATCGAACCATACCGATCGATCTAGCAATGATGGAATGGGTATTCTGTTTACTGAATCACATAAAATTTTAGACAACTCTATCCATATATATCATACGTATGAACGGAAGCAAGACAGAGAAATGGAGGGCATTTTTTATGCAAGTTCGAATTTGAGCCAGGTACAAATAGAAAGAAATTCAAATTGATAAAGCATTCCTGGGAAAAAATTCTGTCACTTAGGTTGACGGAGTCTTTTATCGGTATCGGATAAGAAAATTGATCCAATTTCTACCCAATTCTTTTATTATGATATTACGATCAGGGTACAAAAAATAAAAAAGAAATGAATTTGGGAATCAATCTGCTCTCTATGAATGAGATAAAAACAGAAGAATCAGGAATAGCATAGAGTTTAACTATTTTTAGCACAAACGCTCAAAAAGTAATTCGCAAATCTTTTTTGGTAGTAGAATTTATAAAATACAATTGAATTGCGTACGTAATACTCATAGGAGTAATCTTTAGGAAGTACATACCGGCACATGCCGATATAGCTATCCATATATCGCATCTTTTCTCATAATTGAACTTGGTGCAACATAGGTCAAGTCGCACTCGATCAAAAATCATAATCATAATGTCTATTTTCTATTCATTCGGTATCCACGTATAAAAATTCCAGCTCTGTAGTTTACACTGTTCTGGGGTTTACATATACACATATAATATTATAATTAATATTAAAATATTAATATTTAGAATATAATATTAGAAAATATAATATTAGAATATTATAATTGATAATAATTAGTCGTAAATCAATTGGATTTTTCATCCATTAAGGGAATACAAATGGAATTTGGCGACATGGCCAAGTGGTAAGGCGGGGGACTGCAAATCCTTTATCCCCAGTTCAAATCTGGGTGTCGCCTGATCAACAAAAAAAGACTTGGAAGTTTTTAATCCTGCTGATCGAACTTGACAAATTCTTGCCCCGCAAAAGCATAGGCAAGGGACTAGATCTGTCGATACTTGATTTTGAGAACCCGTAGGTCCTATAAAAGACTGTCATCTTTTTTATAAAAATTTATAAAAATCTGGTTTCTGAGTGTGGCTCAAACAGATACCAATAAATCTGAAGCAATCCAATCTTATTAATGCATTGGTTTGGGCTATTCTGAATTGAACCAAATAAAAGAAATAATGATAATTCATTCTATTCTGGGCATCAGAACTATGAAAATAAGAAGTCGTAAATCTTGGTATCCAAGGATTCCTAAGAGACACTCCATTTTGGTTCCTAAGGTTAAAGATGTGGAAAGAACTGAGCGAGGATACTTTGTATCCAAACTCAGGATAGGCTCTGAGTGCTCAGAAATGAAATCAAAATGGTTATTCTTCTTTTCTTATTTTTTTTTTTTCTTCTATTTCATTATCTATCTTATATATATATAATATAAATATAATAATAATATATATAAATATAATAATAATATATATTTAAATATTTAATATTTAATTTTATATTTTTTTTATATATTTTTATATTTTATTTTATTATTTCCAATTTTCCAATTCTTTCAATTTCAATAGAATCTATTGACTAAGAAATAAAGGACCTTTTTACGAGTGGATTCGTAAAATTGTTTCATCACTAGCCGTAAGTAAGAATCCTATTTTGACTCTGCACCATTGATTCCACTATAATTATGAATTAATAATGGAATAAATACTTCATTTCATAGAGATAAGGGACATCATTCACATGGATATAGTAAGTCTCGCTTGGGCTGCTTTAATGGTAGTGTTTACATTTTCTCTTTCACTTGTAGTATGGGGAAGGAGTGGGCTTTAGAGCTAGGAATATTAATATTACTAATTTAGTACTTTACTGAATAATATAATTCTATCAATTGTGATCGTTTTGCCAAAGCTGAAAAAAAAAAAATACCTTGACTTAGTTTAGTTTATCTATATTCGTTTAATTCTAAATATTAGTAAATATTAGAATTAGATAATTATATATTTTTTATATTATTATTTATTATATTATAAATATTAAAATATTAATTAAATATTAATTATTTAATAATTATTTAATTATTAATATTTATATTTTATTTTATAATATATAATTTAATATAATTTATTATATAATTATATTATCTAATAATTATCTAACTAATAATTTAATATTTAATATATATTAGATATGTATAATTGATATGTATAATTATGGTATATATATATATGATGGTATTATAGTATATGCACACACTATTCTTCCTACATTAATTCTTTAGATGGACTTCCGGATACATATACATAAGCATAAAAAGAGATATAAAAAATCAGTAATTCAAGCAGTTGGTCTTGCAATTATTTTTGATGGATCGAAATGCATACAAGTGGGTGTGGAGAAAAAATATAGAATTTAGAGTGCTATTTAATTTTGATGTATGTCTAATATATATTACGTCTAATATATATTACTAATAAATAATTACTTAATTACTATTAGATTATTAGTAGATTATTAGATATA